CAATTGCTATTCATAATGGAAAGGAACATTTACCTATTTATATCACAGATCGTATGGTCGGTCACAAATTGGGAGAATTCGCACCGACTCTCACTTTCGTGAGACACGCGAGAAACGATAATAAATCTCGTCGTTAGTCGTTCTACTAAGTATTCATGTGAAAAGACTTATATTAATAGTATTTCTACTTAAGAGTCTTTATCTTATAGTAACTTATAGTAAGAGTCTAGGTATAGTATTTTATTTTCTTTTTCTAGTATACTCTGACTTATCTTATACTATACTTCACCTAGGCACTTATCATTCATTGGCGGGGGAGAACTTTCTTTTATGATAAAGAACAAAAATTCGGATTCGGATAGAGAAGCAAAAGTGTTAGCTCAACATATACGTATGTCTGCTTTCAAAGCACGAAGAGTAATTGATCAGATTCGCGGACGTTCTTATGAGGAAACACTCATGATACTGGAACTACTGCCTTATTGGGCATCTTATCCAATTTTAAAATTAGTTTATTCTGCAGCAGCAAATGCTAGTCATAATATGGGTTTGAATGAAGCTGATTTATTTATTAGTAAAGCTGAAGTAAATGGAGGTGCTATTGTTAAAAAGCTAAGACCCCGGGCTCGAGGGCGTAGTTATATGATAAAAAAAACCACTTGTCATATAAAGATTGTTTTAAAAGAAAAATCTAAATTATAGATTCATCTAAAGAAAGATAATTTAGATTCCTACTTTAGGAAAAAAAAATATGGATGAAAAAGAATAGAAAAATATGGGACAAAAAATAAATCCACTTGGTTTCAGACTTGGAACAACTCAAAGTCATCATTCGTTTTGGTTTGCAAAACCAAAGAATTTTTCCATGGGTCTACAAGAAGATGAAAAAATACGGAATTGTATTAAGGACTATGTAAAAAAAAATAAGAGAATATCCTCAGGTTTCGAAGGAATTGCCCATATAGGGATTCAAAAAAGAATAGATTTGATTCAGGTCATAATCTATATTGGATTTCCCTATTTATTAATAGAAGGACGAACAAGGGGAGTCAAAGAATTACAGATGAATGTACAAAAAGAGTTTCATTTTGTAAACCGGAGACTCAATATTGCTATCACAAGAATTGAAAAGCCTTATGGACAACCTAATATTCTTGCGGAATATATAGCTTTACAATTAAAAAATAGAGTTTCGTTTCGAAAGGCAATGAAAAAAGCTATTGAATTAACTGAACAAACGGGTACAAAAGGAATTCAAGTGCAAATTGCAGGGCGTATCGACGGAAAAGAGATTGCACGTGTCGAATGGATCAGAGAAGGCAGGGTTCCCTTACAAACAATTCGCGCTAAAATTGATCACTGTTCCCATACGATTAGAACTATCTATGGAGTCTTAGGCATCAAAATTTGGATATTTGTAAACCAAGAATAAGAAAATAAGAATAATGGATATTTCTTTATCTCGCCATTCTGCTTCGCGATAGAAAAAAAAAAAAATTTAGAAACTCTTTTCTTATTCTTTTTCTTAATCAAAGAAAAACAAACAATTATAATTTTAGAAGGTTGAATAAAAATTTGAATTACCCTTTATTTAGATTTTAGTATAATTGCTATGCTTAGTGTGTGACTCGTTAGTTTTTTCTTTAGATTTGAGAATTGAGATTGAAAAAAAAAGCAGGCTGACCCCACTCTAAACTTAGTAACTATCAAAACTAAAGAAACTAAAAACTAATAACCAACTTATTGCTTCGTATTGTCGAGATCCCAAGAAACAGTCACTATATGACTGAATCGATCATATAGTTGTAGCAACTGAAATTCTTTTCATAAAAAAAGAAATCTGATTATGAATTGTGAAACAAAAAAAAAGGGATGTGGAAAAAGGGAAGGATGATAGAAAGAGAGAATAAAGATATCAATGATATATGATTCCCATATGTATGGTTTATGAAGAATCACCCCAGAAAAAAGGCAATGTTATAAAGCATCAACATCAATATAAAATAAAGATACAAAATAGACAATTACAATATACTAAGAAATATACAAATAAAAAATCGAAAGAAAATCAAAAATAGAAGAAAAGAAATTAAATTTAAATAATTTCAATAAGAATAATCTAAATAATCTAATCAATATGGATAATATAGTCTATTATCTATCTAATAATAGATTATTTAATAATATAGAATAGAAAAATAGATGAATAATTTCATCGAGCTTCGGGTTAAGAAAAACTGAGGAGATTTACTCGGAAACAAATAACAGATTTTGTTGGGAGCTCCATTGCAGAGTTCAGGCCTAAGCATTAATAGAGAAGCTATGGGAACGATGGAACCTGTGACTACATAGGATTTTCTTTAAAACGAATCAATCCTAATGATTCATTGGGTAGGATGGCGGAATGAACCAAGAAAAAATAGATTTCTTCTGAAAGGTCATGAATTGACTCTACAAATGAAGGAGGAAAGAGTCAATATTCGCCCGCGAACCCTTTTTTTAGTTTTAATAATTTCATTCATTGGATGACTTTTGGCGTGATTCAATAGAGGGAAAGTAAAATACTTTAGAAAATTTGATAAAAGAAGCATTATATATAAAAAAACACGCCTAGTTATATATACATCTCCCTATTTAACAAATTCAATATAAAAAAAAAAAAATGAAAATGAGTATATTATTTCTTTTGATAAAATGAAATACATAAATATATGTGTATATGTAAGATTATTGAATCATTTCATTCGCGAGGAGCTGGATGAGAAGAAACTCTCATGTCCGGCTCTGCAGTAGAGATGGAATTCAGAAACAACCATCAACTATAACCCCAAAAGAACCAGATTTCGTAAACAACATAGAGGTAGAATGAAGGGAATATCTTGCCGAGGCAATCATATTTGTTTTGGCAGATACGCTCTTCAGGCACTTGAACCTGCTTGGATCACAGCTAGACAAATAGAAGCAGGGCGAAGAGCAATGACACGATATGCGCGTCGTGGTGGAAAGATATGGGTACGTATCTTTCCCGACAAACCTGTTACAGTCAGACCTACGGAAACACGTATGGGTTCGGGCAAGGGATCCCCCGAATATTGGGTATCCGTTGTTAAACCGGGCCGAATACTTTATGAAATTAGTGGAGTATCAGAAACTGTAGCCAAAGCAGCTATGGAAATAGCTGCATGCAAAATGCCTATACGAACTCAATTTGTTATTTCGGGATAGGTAAACAAAAGTAAAAGAAAGGAGTATTGAGAATGAAAAAACAACCGCGGATTTCTTTATCTCTGGACAGACAATATTTCTTTTTCCCTTATTCCTTAGCATTGAAATAAGAGATTACAATTCAAATTATATGATTCAACCTCAGACCCTTTTGAATGTAGCGGATAACAGTGGAGCTCAAGAATTGATGTGTATTCGAATCATAGGAACTAGTAATCAACGATATGCTCATATTGGCGATGTTATTGTTGCTGTAATCAAAGAAGCAGTGCCCAATATGCCTCTAGAAAGATCAGAAGTAATTAGAGCTGTGATTGTACGCACGTGTAAAGAACTCAAACGTGACAACGGCATGATAATACGATATGATGACAATGCAGCGGTTATCATTGATCAAGAAGGAAATCCAAAAGGAACTCGAATTTTTGGTGCGATTGCTCGGGAATTGAGACAGTTGAATTTTACTAAAATAATTTCATTAGCACCCGAAGTCTTATAAATGAAAATAGGATATATCTATCCTATTATTATATATATATAATAATAGAAAATAGAATATTCAAATATCTGAAAGAGATCCGATTAATAGATTGTGTCTCATGCATATACTTTTAATTTCTAATAATTTTTTAGAATTTCATAATTTCAAAAAAAAAAATGAAAAGAAAACAAAAAAGAAGCATGTTGATTATATTAAAATGAGGAGGCACCAATAACTATAGTTCATCATGGGTAGGGACATTATTACCGATATAATAACTTCTATAAGAAATGCTGACATGGATCAAAAGGGAAGAGTTCAAATAGTATCTACTAATATCACTAAAAACATTGTGAAAATACTTTTACGAGAAGGTTTTATTGAAAACGTTCGAAAACATCAAGAAAGTCAAAAAAATTTCTTGGTTTCAACCTTACGACATAGAAAGACTCGGAAAGGGAATAAAATAATTTTAAAGCGTATCAGCCGACCTGGTCTACGAATCTATTCCAACTATCAACGAATTCCTAAGATTTTAGGTGGAATGGGAATTGTAATTCTTTCTACTTCTCGAGGTATAATGACGGATCGAGAAGCTCGACTAGAAAAAATTGGAGGAGAAATTTTGTGTTATATATGGTGATTCTCCTGGGTACCCTAATTGTCTCTCGAACTTACTATTTGTAAAATAGAGAGGAGAAGTTAATTCTAGAACTCTTCCTCTATTAGTTGATACTTAAAGGGGGTTCCCTGGAATGAAAGAACAAAAATTGATTCATGAGGGTTTAATTACTGAATCACTTCCCAACGGTATGTTCCGAGTTCGGTTAGATAATGAAGATCTAATTCTAGGTTATATTTCAGGGAGAATCCGGCGCAGTTTTATACGTATACTACCCGGAGATAGGGTCAAAATCGAAATGAGTCGTTATGATTCAACCAGGGGACGTATCATTTATAGACTTCGCAAAAAAGATTCGAACGATTAGATCATTCTTTTCAACATCCTTTTCGTAGGGATATAATTCGAAGTTCAAAAATGCAATAAACTGATTTTTGTTTCAAAAAAAAAAAATAGATTCCGAATGAAGGTAAGGAATTATCAATATGAAAATAAGGGCTTCTGTTCGTAAAATTTGTGAAAAATGTCGCCTGATTCGTAGGCGGGGGCGAATTATAGTCATTTGTTCCAATCCGAGACATAAACAGCGACAGGGGTAATCCTTCTCAAGTTCTAAATCAATAACTTTTTCAAAGAAAAACCCATGTACATGTAAAAAGAAAGAATAAAGGATTCGTTTTCATGTGAAATGGATATCCGCGTCTCTTTCTGTATATTTCTGATTCTTCTTTCTTTTTCTTTTATTCTTATGAATATGATATAATAAAATATGGCAAAACCTATAGCAAAAATTGGTTTACGTAAGAATGCACGTATTGGTTCACATAAGAATGAACGTAGAATACCAAAAGGAGTTATTCATGTTCAAGCGAGTTTCAACAATACTATTGTAACTGTTACAGACGTACGAGGTCGGGTGGTTTCTTGGGCTTCTGCAGGTACTTCTGGATTCAGAGGTACAAGAAAGGGAACACCCTATGCTGCTCAAGCAGCAGCGTTTAATGCTATTCGTACAGTCGTTGAACAGGGTATGCAACGAGCAGAAGTTATGATAAAGGGTCCAGGTCTTGGAAGAGATGCGGCATTACGAGCCATTCGTAGAAGTGGGATGCTATTAAGTTTCGTACGTGATGTAACACCCATGCCGCATAATGGATGTCGCCCCCCTAAAAAAAGACGTGTGTAGAAATAAGAATTCAAGAGATTTCAAGAGAAATAAATGATTCAATGATCTGATCCAATAATCATAAATAAAAGAAAAATAATACTATGGTTCGAGAAGAAGTAGCAGGATCCACTCGAACACTACAGTGGAAATGTGTTGAATCAAGAGTAGACAGCAAGCGTCTTTATTATGGTCGTTTCGTTCTGTCCCCGCTTATGAAAGGTCAAGCCGATACCATAGGTATTGCCATGCGAAGGGCTTTACTTGGAGAAATAGAAGGAACATGTATCACACGTGCAAGATCTGAAAATGTGCTGCATGAATATTCTACGATAGTAGGTATTGAAGAATCAGTACATGAGATTTTAATAAATTTGAAAGAAATTGTATTGAGAAGTAATCTCTATGGAGTTAGGGGCGCATCCATTTGCGTCAGGGGTCCAAAATACATAACAGCTCAAGATATCATCTCACCACCTTCTGTAGAAATAGTTGACACGACACAGCATATAGCTAACCTGACAGAACCAATTGATTTGTGTATTGAATTACAAATCAAGAGAGATCGCGGATATCGTATGAAATTCACAAACGACTCTCACGATGGAAGTTATCCTATAGATATTGTATCCATGCCCGTTCGAAATGCGAATCATAGTATTCATTCTTATGGGAATGGGAATGAAAAACAAGAGATACTCTTTCTAGAAATATGGACGAATGGAAGTTTAACTCCTAAAGAAGCACTTTATGAAGCTTCTCGTAATTTGATTGATTTATTGATTCCTTTTCTACATGCAGAGGAAGAGGACATGAATTTCGAGGAAAATGAAAACAGATGGAATCTACCCCTTTTTTCCTTTCAAGACAGATTCACTAATCTCAAGAAAAACAAAAAAGGAATTCCATTGACATGTATTTTTATTGACCAATCAGAATTGTCTTCGAGGACCTATAATTGTCTCAAAAGGTCCAATATACATACATTATTGGACCTTTTGAGTCACAGTCAAGAAGATCTTATGAAAATGGAATATTTTCGCATAGAAGATGTAAAACAGATATTGGGCACTCTACAGAAGCATTTTGCAATCAATTTACCTACGAAAAAGTTTTCATTTTAAATCCATTGGAATTTTTTCATTTTTCAGTTTTTCTAAAGAAAAAAGAATATAATGAATTTTGAATATCCGACACGATCCATATATTTGCAGAATAGATCATAATAAGATTGATTGATGTATCTAGGGAAGATCCAGAAGGGGGATCTTCCTTAGATACCTATATCGTAGTATTTCACGGTTGAATCAATTTGAAAAAGACCTAAAGTTAGGGATTTCTCAATAGGTAAAGTTGCTCCAATACCTAACCAAAGAGCTACTGCGGTACCGATCAAAAAGACTGTTGTAGCTACTGGACGACGAAATGGATTTTGGAATTTATTTACATTCTCCAAAAAAGGTACTGTCAATAATCCTATTGGTACTGAAACCATTAAAAGAACACCCAATAACTTATTGGGTACTGTGCGAAGTATTTGAAATACGGGAAAGAAGTACCATTCGGGTAATATTTCCAACGGAGTTGCAAATGGATCCGCGGGTTCACCGATCATTGACGGCTCTAGAACTGCTAAGCCCACACTACATGCAATAGTGCCTAGAATTACTACTGGAAAAATATATAAAAGATCATTGGGCCATGCGGGTTCTCCATAATAATTATGCCCCATCCCTTTAGCCAATTTAGCTCTTAATACGGGATCATTCAAATCAGGTTTCTTTGTTATTTGGATAGGTGAATTCTTATCCATCCCCCAAAGGAACCGGACATGATAATTTTTTATCATCCGGCTCGAGCAAGAATCAAAAGAATCACAGAAATAGATCCATAGAAAATCTATATCTATAGTTCATAACTATCTACATATATAATGTAGAATGACTTTATGTAAGAAAAGATTTCTAAAATTCCATTTACCCGAGTTGCAACGATTCATTGCAAAGAATTCAGTTCTGGCAACAAGGAAATGCTCAATATCCAAGTAGGCTTACAAATTCGATCATGATCAAGTGCTTTTTGGATTGTCTCATGTCTTTTGGGTGGTATTTATCCCCACAGCATCTCGATTTTCTTACATATACATACAAAAATACAAAGTTTTTACTTGTTACTAATAAAGTCTAGCCCTGTTCTTCCTTAGATCCCTTATTTCACTCCGATAGTATCAAAGATCGGGGTCGATGCAGAGGAAATGAATGCATCTACATACTATAAGAAACTTACTAAGATTACTATCAAATTAATACAAAATACTAATACTATAAATATACTAATTACGATAATTAGAATAAATTTACTATAAAAAAAGAAAAATCAAACAAAGTGGAATAGATAGAACATTGGATCATGGATCATGCCACATCACTTATTCTAGGGATCTTACGGAGCCTGTTCATGCATGACAGAATTCGGGTATGATCATAGAAAAGATTCTCCTCAAGCGAACCGCCCTATCCTATGCTACATAAAGGGACTGACGTGATGGTTGGATGCGGAGACACATTGGGTTGTGAATTCCAACATGGCGGATAAAATCATATATCTGCATGGCCCAATCAATAGTTCAAGTCACACACTCCCATAATCCATCCTCTTTTAGGAAAATATACTTCAACGATTCGTATCAAATAAACAATACTTCAGAGTTGAAGAGAAGTATCCAAATAACATGCCTTATTTTTCAATAATCCATATTTTTAGCAATGAAAGACTCTTGTTCCTCCCCTATATGATAAATTACAAATATCTATGATCTGCCTTCTCTATAAAGGACCCGAAATACCTTGCTTACGTATCATTGGAAAGTGCATTAACATAAATACGGCAGTAAGAAGAGGCAATACAAAAGTATGTAAACTATAAAAACGAGTCAAAGTGGATTGGCCCACACTAGCACTTCCACGTAATAATTCTACCAAAGGCGATCCTATTATAGGAATAGCTTCGGGCACGCCTGTTACAATTTTTACTGCCCAATAACCAATTTGGTCCCGAGGTAAGGAATAACCAGTTACGCCAAAAGATGCGGTCAATACAGCCAGAACCACCCCTGTAACCCAAGTTAATTCGCGGGGTTTTTTAAACCCACCCGTAAGATACACACGAAATACGTGCAAGATCATCATTAGAACCATCATACTTGCTGACCATCGATGAACTGATCGAATTAACCAACCAAAGTTGGCCTCAGTCATTATGTATTGAACAGAGGAAAAAGCCTCTGTAACAGTTGGACGATAGTAAAAGGTCATAGCAAAACCCGTAGCTACTTGTACTAAAAAACAAGTAAGCGTAATCCCTCCTAGACAATAAAATATGTTGACATGAGGAGGAACATATTTACTAGTTATATCATCTGCAATCGCTTGAATCTCGAGACGTTCCTCGAACCAATCATATACTTTATTGAGATAGGTAACCCAAGAAAGACTCCCCCCCTTAGAACCGTATATGAGAATTTCATCTCGTACGGCTCAAGCCGAAACACACAAATACTGGTTTCAACGGATATAACGGATATGGAATAGAGAGTTTACAACTTCTTGGGACTTAGCCGCTTGACTCGATTTGACCCAAAGATACGAAGTAAGAAAAATCCGGAATCTCTTCTTTGTGATGATAATGCCAAGAAATACAATCTCAAGTTGGCTCATCCATCTTTCTTTATTTGAATCGTGACAGGCCTCTTGAATCTTCTCTTCCCTATTTTTTTTTTGATAGGAATTCTCTTGTTGAGACCCTATGAATCAATTGAAACCTCAGATTCATACTAGAACCACGATGATTTAAGAAAGCCAAAGCTAAACTCAAAGGTTCTCTGAGTCAAAACCATTTGATCATCACTTCTTCAATGAATGTAATGACTCAAAAAAATCTAGAGAAAGAGTTTTCTTTCGGTCAAAAGAAGTCTGAAGGAAAAAATTGTTGGATTTAGAAAATACCTATTTCCATTTTTTTTAGTCCGGTTGCGAGGTCTGAATAATAGGTATGAATCATAGTTCAAATATTTCTTTTCTTGATCTATTCTATATAGTCCGTGCTCCAGAGACTAGAATAAATATCTGACGAGGTAGAATCATCTTGATAGAGATGACAGGTCCATTCTCTGTATTATCAATAGGATCAATTATAACAAGTCACACGCTCATATTCTGGAAATGAAATATCAAAACAAATAAATTTCACGATCGAACTACCAGAATGATCTATAAATCCAAGTCTTAGGTAATCTTAAGTTGAAGTCTGAAATATTTTAAGAATTAAGTAAGTCTAAGTAAAATAATCTGTTTTGATTGAAAAACAAGGACCTCCTAGTTTTTACGAACTAATTAATTGAAATTCCATCCAGTAAAACAGATGAATTATAAATTTCCAAAATAATAGATAGAAATATTGCAAATAGAGCCATTGCGACTCCCATAAGTGGTGTAGTCCCCCACCCTGG